TCCTTCTTTCTATTAATAGTCATTATCCAGATCCCGAATTTGAACAGAAAAGAAATCCATTTTATAGAAAATCATTATTAAATGAAATTGGTTTTTTTTTTAACTTAATAAGTAAATTTTCGGAAAAATCAGTATCAAGTTTGAATTTTGACAAACTTTATTTATTTCCAGAACATGAACAAGTCAAAATATATTCCGAAGAAAAAAAAAGAAAAAAAAAATTCTTATTGGACACAATTCAAAGTGATCTGAACCAGCAAAAAATACACGAAATCAGTAAAAAAGTTCCTAAATGGTCATACAGTTTAATCGACGAATTGGAGGAACTGACGGAAGGATCCACAAAGGAACCTCAGATTCGTTCCAGAGAAGCCCAACCTATAGTTATTTTTAATAGTAAAACAGATAATTTTCTTCAAAGTCCTAGAAATACTGATGACTCTGATGATAATGAGTTTATTGATGATATCGAATTGAGTTTACTAAATTATTCACGCGAACCGGATTTTGCCCGAGAAATAATCAAAGGATCTATGCGCTCTCTAAGGCGTAAAACAGTGACTTGGAAATTCTTTCAAAGCCATCCCAATTCCCCCCTTTTTTTGGACCAAACACAAAAAATTTTTTTGGGTGATCTTTTCGATGATATATATCTCTATTTGAAAGAATATTTCAGGAAAAAAGATACAGACACAGACAATTCAGAATTTTTGGCTATGGCGAAAAGGGTAGAAGAGGATCAAATAGAGGAACAAAAATACGACGACGAAAAAAGACTTATAGAAATAGAAGAGGCCTGGGAGAGCATTCTTTATGGTCTAATACTTAGAAGCTTTATAATAATAATCCAATCATTTATTAGAAAATATATTATAGTACCTTCATTGATAATAACAAAAAATATCATTCGTATACTATTATTTCAATATCCCGAATGGTCAGAAGATTTTAGGGATTGGAAAAAAGAAGTGCATATTAAATGCACCTATCAGGGCATTCCAGTATCCCACAAAGAATTTCCAAATAACTGGTTCACAGACGGTCTTCAGATAAGGATCTTATCTCCTTTTGTTTTGAAACCTTGGCACAAATCTAAGCTACGATCTACGGAAAAAAAAAAAAGATCTACTGAAAAAAAAAACGTTAAAAAAAAAAACTTATGGTATTTAACAGCTTGTGGAACACAAGTGGAATCGTACCTTGATTATTATTTCCCGAATCCATTTTCATTTTTGGGTCCCATTTTAAAAAAAATTAAAAAACAATTGAAAAAAAATTTCAAAAATCGTTTTTTTCTAGTTCTACAAGAACTAAATGAAAGAAAAAAATGGTTTCTAACTATCTTAAAAGAAATAGAAAAATGGAACATAAAAAGTATTCTATTTAGATTCCAAAATATATATGAATTGGGTGAAAACAAGAAAAATTCAACAATCAGTAAGAATAATCCAATGATTTACGAATCACCCGTTATAATTCACTCTATGAATTGGACAAAAAGTTCATTGACAGAAAAAAGAATAAAAGATCTTAATGTTAAAACAAAGACAATCATAACAGAAATAGAAAAAATGACAAACGAAGGGGGGGTTCTAACTTCAGAGAAAAGTTTCAATTCTAACAAAACAACTTATGATGCTAAAAGATTCGAATTACAAAAAAATATTTTGCAAATATTACAAAGAAGAATTGTTCGATTAACCCGTAAATCATATTCTTTTTTCAAATTTTTCATGGAAAGGGTATACGTCGATATCCTTTTATGTATTATTGGTATTCCTCGGATCAATATACAACTTTTTCTTGAATCAACAAAAAAGATTGTAACTAAATCCATTTCCAATAAAAAAACAAATGCAGAAAGAATTGATAAAACACATCGAAGTATAATTCCATTTATGTCAATTATAGACAAATCTTGTAATATTACGAATACGAATTCAGAGAATTCTTGTGACGTATCTTCTTTGTCACAAGCATATGTATTTTTTAAATTATCACAAATCCAAGTTATTAACGGATATAAGTATAAGTTAAGATCTATTTTTGAATCTCATGAAAGATCTTTTTTTCTTAAGAATGAAATAAAGAATTATTTTTTTAGAATACAGGGAATATTTAATTCAAAATTAAGACATAAGAACCGTCCCCATTCTGTAATGAATCAATGGACAAATTGGTTAAAGGTTCATTATCAATATGATTTACCTGAGAGCAGATGGTCGAGATTAGTACCACAACACTGGAGAAAAAGAATCAAGAAACATCGTGTGGCTCAAAATAAAGATTTAATCAACTATGATTCCTATGAAAAAACCCGATTAATTCTTTACAAAAACGAAAACGAAGAAGTAGACTTATTCGAAAACGAAGAAGTAGACTTATTCGAAAACGAAGAAGTAGACTTATTAAATTTTCAAAAAAAAATTAAAAAACAATATAGATATGATCTTTTGTCATATAAATATCTTAATTATGCAGATAAGAAAAATTCATATATTTATGGATATAGATCACCATTCCAAACAAACAAAAACCAAACCATTTCTTATAATGACAACACATGTAAAAAAGAATTTTTTGATATAACGGGCGATATCTCTATCAAAAATTATCTAGCAGAAGATGCTATTATAGATATGGAAAAAAATCTGGATAGAAAGTATTTTGATTGGATGGTAATGAATGTAGAAATACCAAATCGTTCTATATCGAATCCGAAATCGAATCCGAAATCGAATCCGAAATCGAATCCGAAATCGAAATTTTGGTTCTTTTCAAAATTATCAATATTTTATGATGCATATCAGAAGAATCCTTGGCTTCTACCAATAAAATCCCTTTTTTCCCCTTTTTATGGAAAAGGTGTTAGTAAAAACAAAGATCGTAATTTCGACGAAGAACCAGATGCGGGTCCATTAGGTCTATATCTATCTCGCTTAAACCAAGCTTATGAAGACTCATACTGGGAAAATGGTTCGAATAGTCTAAAACGAGAGGACTACATAGATATAGAGCGAAATAACTTCCCCAACGATCTAAAGGGAGAACAAAAATTCTTAGTAGACAAGTATTTAGGTTTTCAATTGAACTTTGAGAATTTATTCCACGAAACAATAATGGATCAGATCCAATTTTATTGTTTCCTGATTAGATTGAAAAATTCTAAAAAATTTTTTATACGCTCTATAAAAAAGGGAGAAATAAATCTAGAGACTATGGCGATTCATGAAAATCCGGATTTCACTCTTACAGGATTTAGAGACACTAAAGAATCGATTGAAAAACAAATATTTTCTGTCGAACCTGTTCGTCTGTCTAAAAAAAACTATGAACAATTTTTTATGTATCAAACCATAAACCTATCGTTGATTCATAAGAATAAGCGTCAAATTTTTAAAAGAAATCCAGAAAAAGGTCGTGTTGATAAAAAGAATTTTGATAAAAACATTACAAGAACAAGAAATCAGAAGATAACAGAAAAGAAAGATAAAAATCATACTGATTTGCTTGTTCCTGAAAATCTTTTGTCCAATAGACGCCGTAGAGAATTGAGAATTCTAATTTGTTTGAATCCTAAAAATACTAGAAAGACAATAAATTGCAATGAGAATAAAATAAATACTGGCTGTCAAGTTGGGGCTAAAAATAAAGATCTTGATATAGAAACAAAAAAACTAATGAATTTAAAATTCTTTCTTTGGCCAAATTATAGATTAGAAGATTTAGCTTGTATAAATCGCTATTGGTTTGATACCCAAAATGGAAGCCGTTTCAGTATATTAAGGATACATATGTATCCGCGATTGAAAATTTGATTGATAATTTTCCCATTTATCTTCTATTTAGAATTAGAATAGAATAATTTCTTATCTTCACATATAAGATATGTGAAGATAAGATATATATTTCTAAATGCGCACACGCATCATTGATACTAATTCAATGATTTTAGATAGAAAAATGAATCAAAAAAATCGTCTTCTTTTTTTTTAAGTATACAATAGAATTTTTTATTTTGTGAATCCATAAATATAGTATAGTATTTCTATTTGTAATTAATTTTATTTGAAAAAAAAAGAAATTCATAATTTTTAAGTAAATTAAGATAATTTAATTAATAATATAAAAAATTAAAAATTAGTGTAATTACTATTACTGATCAATAAAAATATCTATCAAAAAAGGGGGGAGAGGAAAGCTTTCATTTTATTTTATGATAAAAAATTCAATTATACCTGTTATTTCAAACAAAAGAGAAGAAGAAAACCCTGGATCTGTTGAATTTCAAGTAATCAATTTCACTAATAAGATACGAAGACTTACTTCACATTTTGAATTACATCGAAAAGACTATTTATCTCAAAGAGGTTTACGTAAAATTCTGGGAAAACGACAACGACTACTGTCTTATTTGGCAAAGAAAAATCGAATACGTTATAAAAAATTAATAAATCAGTTGGGTATTAGGGAGTCACAAATTCGTTAATTTCAAGAGTCATTTTCAATTATTCGATTTTTTAGATCCTGAATTTAGATGAACTTTTTTTTTTACGATTCATGGAAGAATGAATCGAGGAAAAACCTATGAATGTCCCAGCTACAAGAAAAGACCTCATGATAGTCAATATGGGGCCTCAGCACCCATCAATGCATGGTGTTCTTCGACTTATTGTTACTCTGGATGGTGAAGATGTTATTGATTGTGAACCAATATTGGGTTATTTACACAGAGGGATGGAAAAAATTGCGGAAAATCGGACAATTATCCAATATCTGCCTTATGTAACACGTTGGGATTATTTAGCTACTATGTTCACAGAAGCAATAACCGTAAACGGACCGGAACAATTGGGAAATATTCAAGTACCTAAAAGAGCCAGCTATATCCGAGTAATTATGTTGGAGTTAAGTCGTATAGCTTCTCATCTACTATGGCTCGGACCTTTTATGGCAGATATTGGTGCACAAACCCCTTTTTTCTATATTTTTAGAGAAAGAGAATTAATATATGATCTATTTGAAGCTGCGACAGGTATGAGAATGATGCATAATTTTTTTCGTATCGGAGGCGTAGCGGCTGATCTACCTTATGGTTGGATAGATAAATGTTTTGATTTCTGCAATTATTTTTTAACAAGGGTTGTTGAATATCAAAACCTTATTACGCGAAATCCGATTTTTTTAGAACGGGTTGAGGGAGTAGGTGTTGTTGGTAGAGAGGAAGTAATAAATTGGGGTTTATCAGGACCGATGCTTCGGGCTTCCGGAATAGAATGGGATCTACGTAAAGTAGATAATTATGAATGTTACGAGGAATTTGATTGGGAAGTTCAATGGCAAAAAGAAGGAGATTCATTAGCTCGTTATTTAGTTCGAATTGGTGAAATGACGGAATCCATTAAAATTATTCAGCAGGCTTTGGAAGGAATTCCCGGCGGGCCATATGAAAATTTAGAAATCCGCTGCTTTGAGAGAGAAAAGGAGCAAAAATGGAATGATTTTGAATATCGATTCATTGGTAAAAAATCGTCTCCGACTTTTGAATTGCCGAAACAAGAACTTTATGTAAGAGTTGAGGCTCCCAAGGGAGAATTAGGAATTTTTCTAATAGGAGATCAGAATGGTTTTCCTTGGAGATGGAAAATTCGTCCACCAGGTTTTATCAATTTGCAAATTCTTCCTCAATTAGTTAAAAGAATGAAATTGGCTGATATTATGACAATACTAGGTAGCATAGATATCATTATGGGAGAAATTGATCGTTGAAATGATAATTGATACAACGGAAATCCAAGATATCCATTCTTTTTCCGGATTGGAATCTTTAAACGAAGTCTATGGAATTCTATGGGTACTTGTACCTATTTTGATTCTTATATTGGGAATCACAATTAGTGTACTAGCAATTGTATGGTTAGAAAGAGAAATATCTGCAGGGATACAACAGCGCATTGGACCCGAATACGCCGGTCCTTTTGGAGTTCTTCAAGCTCTAGCAGATGGAACAAAACTCCTTTTCAAAGAGAATCTTATTCCATCTAGGGGAGATATTCGTTTATTCAGTATTGGACCATCCATATCAGTTATATCAATTCTACTAAGCTATTCAGTAATTCCTTTTGGCTATAACTTTATTTTATCTGATTTCAATATAGGTGTTTTTTTATGGATTGCGATTTCGAGTATTGCGCCCATTGGACTTCTTATGTCAGGATATGGGTCGAATAATAAATATTCCTTTTTGGGTGGTCTACGAGCTGCTGCTCAATCGATTAGTTATGAAATACCATTAACTCTATGTGTCTTATCAATATCTCTACGTGCGATTCGTTGAAACAGATAAGGGCTATTCGATGCTATTGCTATCCTCCTCTCTTTATACTTCTACTACTATATAGGAAAGGAGTCGAATAAATTAAATAGATACTTTCATTATCTTAATTTTATTTATTTTTCACAATTAGGATTGAAGAACTAAATCAGATAGTTATATGAGTGAAATAAAACAGCTTCTATTGAATAGAATTTCAGAATACGATATTACTTCGTTCGTATGATGATTTAAAATGGTAGTAAAAATATTGAGTCTCATTTTCTATGTATAAGAATTAAGTGAATTATAAACAGAAGAGGCCATTTAACCCAAGATTGGATAATTAGTCATCCTGTTTTGAAGCGGGCTCAAAAGACCAACCTTATTGAGTTTTAGTTACCATTTGTATGAATTATCATAGATGCATTAACATAAAAAAAATAAGGCGGTTAATAAAAAAAGAGTGGATGGTTAGGAACACCAAGATACACAAAGGATTAGTAACGCAGATTTTGTAAATTATCCAAAAGAGAATTTACGCATAATAGAAAAAGAATACTAATTGGGGCTTTAAATTGGTAGAAAAAATCAAGCAGTACTCCCCACAATTCCGATCCAGAGTATGCTTCCATCCACTGATTAAATAACTTACTATCAGGAACGAAAAAATCCTTTGAAATTTTTTAAGTCCCTTTTTAATTTAATAGCAAAAAAAAAGAAGAATAGGAACGAAAAAAACACAAGAAATCAAAAACGAAAAAGCGATTTCCTTTTCGTTTTTGATTTCGTATTTCTTATATCCATATTGATGGAGATTTAATTCATATCATAATTAAGAAACTAATGTGTAATTCTTTTTCGTAATTGAAAATGAATTCTGAGGGTTATTGATAATTCGAAAAGAGTATTTTATTGAATAATTCTATTATTACTCAACAAATTCAAAATTGGATTTTTAAGGGATGAGATCAATTCAGAAGTTCAATTTAAATATTAAAATGGATTTATCTTTACTTATTTAATTTTTTATTTTTAACAGACAGAATTGAATTGGTCTAATTCAGAACCGTCCGATAGATTTGAATCTTATCTCTCTTAGGAATATATCAAGAAGAGATCAATAATCGGCCCGGTCCTTAGATTTACTGAAGGCTTTCCAGGAGCCGTATGAGGTGAAAATTTCA